TTACTGCTTAGGCGAGGCAGTATTTAGGGATGACAGGATTTGAACCCGTGACATTTTGTACCCAAAACAAACGCGCTACCAAACTGCGCTACATCCCTTTCTTTTCGTTCAATTGGTCTACAGTGTGGAATTCCTGTATTGTTTTCCATACCCCTATTTCTTCTATTGATAGAGAGGATTTCTCTTGCCATTTCTTTTTTTTATCTTTTGATCTCGGTATCATATAAGACATATACATATATTATATACATATATATAGAATATATAAGATAATAATTAGAATAGAATTGTATAAGAATAAGATAATAATTCTAATATTATTATTAGAAGATAATATATATATAAAGGTTTATCCACATTTATCTACACATGAAATCGAAATAGTCATAAAGAAAAATAGAAGAAATAGTTGTTGAAAATGTTCAGTTCAGGCGCAGGCGGAGGGGGGGCATATCGTTGCTTTCCGTTTTAGGAAAGTCACAATCTTATTTACCGAATTATTCTATATTGCAATTTGAATTATGAATTTTCGTAGAAATAAAAGAAGTCCGTAACTATATACATTCGATCATATACGTATTACCTTTATGTCTTATAATAAGGAATACCGAGGGAGGATTTCAAATAAAATTAAAATGCGAGATCTAAAAACATATCTCTCCGCGGCGCCAGTAATAAGCACTCTATGGTTCGGGACTTTGGCAGGTCTATTGATAGAGATTAATCGTTTCTTTCCGGATGCGCTGACATTCCCCTTTTTTTCATTGTAATTTATAGTTATTGATATGGGAAGGGATGCAGAAGATTAGAGATACAACCACAGTCAAAAATCTGTGATTAATCCCTCTCCTCCCTCCTTTCTTTTTATTAAAGAGATAGAATCGAATGGGAGCCGGGGGTAGGGTAAGATAAGAGAAAGTAAAGGGTGGGCTCAGTCGAAGGAGAACTCGGCTTCCGATCCCGATTGCCCTTTTATTAATAATAGAGTGAAAGAATGAACCAAAATGTGTTTAGGGAAGATTGTTGTATAGGATACTTAAACAAAGATGTTGGACTGCAATTCTAAATAGAAATAGAGAGAGTTAGAAATCCGTGTATTACGTATTATTTTTGTATTACGTATTATTCAATATTACTCTATTGATTGATGAGTGAAACGAAATCTTTGAGAATTCGATTTGGAGGTAGCAACTTCTTTTTTTCGTTTCTTTTTCTTCGCTTTGGGTCGGAAAGAGAGAGGAGTTGGTTGAATCAAAAAACAAAAAAAAAAATAACAATAACAAGGAGGTTTATTTTATGGCTAAGGGTAAAGATGCCCGAGTAAGGGTTGTTTTGGAATGTACGAGTTGTGTTCGAAATGGTATTAATAATAAAAATAAAAAAAAAGAATCATCAGGCATTTCCAGATATATTACTCAAAAAAATCGACACAATACGTCTAGTCAATTGGAATTGAGAAAATTCTGCCCCCATTGTTTCAAACATACGCTTCACGGGGAGATAAGAGATTGAACCGACGAGCTTCGTGTCACCTTTCCAAGGAGCATAAAAAGGACATTCATTATATATCTATTATATATTATATATCTTATATAATTAGAATTCGAAATAAGAAATATAAGATATCTTTAATATTATTATATATTATGCATTATGTTATATATAAACAAAGTAACTCTTTCGAATTTTTCGAATTATAAATAAATCATTTTTGATCCGATCGAAACGGGATTTTCGGGATAAGGAATAAACAAACCATGGATAAACCCAAGCGACTCTTTTTGAAATTGAAACCCAAGTCCCCTTTTTTGAATTTAAAAAAAAAATGGAAAAAAAAAAAAAAGAGACGCTTTTTCAAAAAAAAGCGACGTTTTCGTAGACGCTTACGCCCACTAAAAAAGGGGGACGTAATCCATTATACAAACATTAGTTTTATTTGTCAATTTATTAGTAAACAAGGAAAAATCCTATTAAGACGAGTGAATAGATTGACCTTACAACAACAAGGCCTTCTTGATCGTGCTATAAAACAAGCTCGTATTTTATGTTTGGTATCTTTTCGGGAAAAGAACACACTCATCGAAAAAAAAAAAAAGATCGAAAAAAAAAAAAAGAACGACGTCAAAAAACAAAACAAAAAAAAAAATTTAGGGAATCCGCAAAAAAAAACACGAAAAATTTGGAGAAGGAAAAATCCTATTAAGACGATTGAATAGATTGACCTTACAACAACAAGGACTTCTTGATCGTGCTATAAAACAAGCTCGTATTTTATGTTTGGTATCTTTTCAGGAAAAGAACACACTCATCGAAAAAAAAAAAGAACGGAGTCGGCCTAAAAAAACAAAACAAAAAATATTTTTTAGGGAATCCGCCGAGAAAAACAAGAGATATTTGGAGAGCGAAAAAAACAAGAGATATTTGGAGAGCCAAAAAAAAAAAATAATAGAATAGGCTAACTCTTCAATTGAATCCAAATTACAACCTGAAGTAAATTGCTGTATCGTAATAAAAAACAGAATTAGGGGGGAGGTTCTTTTTTTTATTAATATTATGCACGTGTGTGCATTTTGACGACGATATTTTATGATACTCATATCTTTCGACTCTCCCCTGAAGGAGTGCATCCTCTAAGGAACTACGCTTTTTAATTGAATTCAATTTGAATTCAATTAAAAGAACTCAATTAAAAGATAAAATAAAAGATAAAAGAGTTCGGTGGATTCATCACAATCTCCTTATTTTAGAATCTCACTGGAATTGCGGTACCGCAAATTGTTGAAAAACAATTCCCATTTGAAATAGCTATAAATTGTGTAAAGACAATTCCTATTTGAGATAGCTATTTGTGCAAGCATTTTACGATTAAGAACTAACTGTTCCTTGTATAGATTATACATAAATCGACTATAACTATTCAATACCGCATTTTTGCGAAAACTATTCAATACCGCATTTTTGCGAATTACTCCATTTATCCGAGTGATCCACAAACGACGAAAATCCCTCTTTTGCCTAGCTCTATCACGATAAGCCGAAGCCAACGCTTTTGCTATCTCTTGAGCAATAACTCGAGTAAGGGTTGAATGAGCCCCTCGAGCGCCCGATGCAAAGAAATGCATTTTTGCTCGACGTTTCCGAGCTGTAGAGCCTCGCGGAGTTCTGGGCATTAAATAAATGAAACTTTGATGAATAACTAATGTTAATGGATTTGATTTTGCAGTTACTCTTTTCCCTTTCCTAGTTTATTAATAACAAAACATATTTTTCCAATGTATAAAATCAAAATTCCAATGGCTTTTGCTACTCTAACCTTCCCAACCACGATTTTTTCTTTTTTTTCTAGGCATTTCGCCTTGAAATCAAAAATTCTATTCATACTAAGTATCAAAAAGTAAGTATCAAAAACACTTTTTAATAATTAAAAAAGAAAGAGTAAATAGAAATTAAGTCAATAATAAAATAGTGGGTTCCATCGTTTCTATGGTTCCTTTTTCTTCTTGAACGGTCAGGTCTCCTCTATATACCGGAGCCCCCTCTTTCCTTTAATCAATGTGAGTGGAAACTTGTACAGTTCCCACTCTTTGGCTCGACCTATAAATTATTGAGTAATAGGTCTTTCCCAAAGAGACCTACCTATACAGTAACGGTATGTAATTAGAAAGATTCGCTAGGTAGCTGACCCTCTTAGTCCGTTCTTGCAAGAACAGAGGTATACTCTTTCCGCTTTTAAAATAGAATTTCCCCCCCGCTTAATGGGATAAGCATTTGCTCCCAATGGGGCATTCTTTACTCCTCTTTAATCCAAATTGGGGTGATTGGATTTGAACCAATAAAATAAAAACCATAAATTTCAGACACAGTAGAAGAATATGATAGATTTTTTTCGTTTTTAGATAGGGTTCATTCTATTCTATTCTTCAGTACTGCTCGTTGATACTGGAGAATTCTTTTCCCAGCCCGTAATCTCGTGATCTGAACGAGTCGCACATACGTCCTAGTACATGTCCCTCGACGCTGAGGGCATCCCCTAAGAGCGGGGGTTTTCGTGGCATTTCTGATTGGCTGTCTTGTGTTTCTAATAAGTTGTCTAGTAGTTGGCATGCTAAATCATAAACCTAATGGACTGGTTTAGATCCATCCTAACCGGAAGCTTATAAATCCCTTCTATTTACTTTACTCGATTAATAGAATTTAAGAATTTAAAACGCAATCCGGTAAGAATAGAACATAGATAAGAATAGAACATAGAAAGTCGGGGATTTGAATTTGAGCAAATTCTGTTTCAAAAAGTTTCGTCAAGTACGTCGTCTTTTCTTGGAGCTACCCCATCAACAATTCCATAATCTCGGGCCTGAATTGCTGTCATAAACTTATCGCGTTCCAAGTCTACAGTTATCACCGAGTAGCGTATTGTTGTTTTTCGTTCATAAATTTCTGTGATCATGTGGCGCAAGTCTAGTAGTACACGCGCTTCAAGCGCAATTTGGCTTGACTCGTCCTGAAACGCCTTCATACGAGGTTGATGAATCATTACCCTAGCGTGAGTGAATGCTACGCGCATACCTCCTCCGATCAGAACAACAGATGCCATGGAAGCAGCTATTCCTATGACTAAGGTCTGTACCTTATTTGTATAACGTAGAAAGTCCATAGTATCATAAATAGCAAGCCCGGCAAATACGAATCCCCCAGGAGAGTTTATAAACAGGGTTGGAGTCCGGTTAGGATTGTACTCTCGATCGAGATATATCATAAGACTTACGACGGTGTTTGCGAACTTCATTGTCATTTCTCGGCCTACAAAAATGACTCCCTCACGATGAAGTACCTCAAATAAGTCATACCACTGGTTTTGTTCTTCTTCTTCTTTTTTTTTTTTTCTTTTTTCCGCGGCCTCTAAAGCATTGTCATCTTTATCGTCATCCTCAAAGCATACTTGTTTTTGACTCTCAAAATCAAAATCCTCGTCATTACCGTAATTTGCATTACCGTAATTTTCATTTTCATACTCATTTTCAGAAGCTTGACCAACCTTCTTCTCATTCTCAAATTCCTTACCAAACTCCTCCTCCTGCCCCTCATTCTCAACCCCCTCAACAAACTCGTTCTCAGAATCCTCACCCAAATCGTCACCAAATTCCTCATCAAACTTCTTACCAAAATAGTCCTCGTCAAAGTTTTTTTTTTTATGCTTTACTGGTATGTTACCCTCACTGTCATAGACTACGTGTACTTTTGGAACTCCAACTGGCATAAATATGATAATCAATTTAATCGAATAATTAATGATTCTAGTCTACTTTAAGCTGAAATGTTCTTTTTTTATATATTAAATGTTTTTTTTGTGCTTTTATTATATATTAATATAATGCAAGCCTGCAATCCATTCTCATATTTTAGATCTGTCTTTTTCTCACAATACTTTGTCTTATCATCTTTCTTATTTTGGCAGGATCTTTTATATTATATATCATATTATGGAAATGCCATACCTGGCAATTCGAAAATGCAGGATTTGAGCCCTATCATAAAAAAAAATACTGCCCCAATTGCATTGATTTATCCTAAACCTAAAGATTTTCGTTCAATTTGAATTTGGTTATTCACCATGTATGAGGATCCCCGCTAAGCATCCATGGCTGAATGGTTAAAGCGCCCAACTCATAATTGGCGAATTCGTAGGTTCAATTCCTACTGGATGCACGACAATGGGACTCTCCAATAAGTCTGTCTACCACTACCAATAAGTCGATTTGAATCGGCTTTGTATCAACGTAATCTCATTATCGATAGATAACGAATTGGTGTGGTATATTCTATAGAGAATAGAACATATTAAGAATACAATAAGAACAATAAGAGCTAGCATTCTTATTGAGACTAGAATAGAACTCATAGGTAGGAAAATCGATTTCTATTTATGGATTCCATCCAATATGCAGTATTTACAGAAATGAAGTGTGCGGTTCAGGATCAACTAGGACAGAAATCCACTATGGGGTCGAACTCCTTATTGGTCAATGGATAAAAAGGATAAAAAAAACTATTGGTTGCGGTGCGGGTGTAGCTAAGAAAGAGTCTTAGTTTGAGTGTGATGCTTCGATTACTCGGATTTTTTTTATTCTGGCTAGTGGTCGTGTTTCTTTTTTTCCTTCTATTGGAAATTCTATATTTTTTTTTTGACATCCTAGAATTGGAGGAATAAAAAACAATAGATATCGTCTGATCATTACACTTACGGTTTACGGTTTGGGCCCTAGAGGGGTTCGGTGTTGCTCATATTTTACAAGAGATGCTTACTTATAAGTCTGATCATCTTAGAACTCGCGACAAAATATTTGATACTACAATCGTTGGAGGAGAAATGCCTAAAGCTGAGGATGCTCCCGAATCCTTTCGATTGCTCGTTCGAGAACTACGCTCTTTGGCACTCGAACTGAATCATTTCCTTGTATCTGAGAAGAACTTTCAGATGAATAGGAAGGAAGCTTAATCGGAATGAATCGGAATAAATCAGAATTCTTTTTTCTATGATTGATCCGTATAAACATCAACAACTTCAAATTGGATTAGTTTCTCCTCAACAAATAAGCGCTTGGGCCAATAAAACCCTGCCCAATGGAGAGATAGTCGGAGAGGTAACAGAAATCGAGCATGTTGAGTGGGAAACCAATAAGCCAAAAATAGGTGGATTCTTTTGTGAAAGAATTTTTGGACCTATAAAAAGCGGAATTTGTGCTTGTGGACATTATGGCGAATTTGGAGATCAAAAAGAAAAGAGAACATTTTGCGGCGACTGCGGAGTCGAATTTGCGAATTCTCGGATACGAAGATATCAAATGGGCTACATCAAACTGGCATGCCCCGTGACTCATGTGTGGTATTTGAGGCGTCTTCCTAGTTATATCGCGAATCTTTTAGATAAACCTCTTAAAGAACTAGAAGACCTAGTATACTGCGATGTGTGATTTGATCGAAATTCGGATTTTACAGATTTTGAATGAGAAACTGTCACCCTATTCAATCGAATTGGGATGCCCGAATCTGACATGTCTCTTGTGAGGAGGAACATGAAGCTCAGAATTATGGGTCTATTCAATACCCCCCCCAAAAAAAAAGGGAATTGGTCTATGGTCGATTCAGTAACAAAAACAAACAAATAGGAATTTGGAGGTGTATCTCGTGAAAAGACTTCTTTCTTTTGTGGAAACCCTGTCTTTTCCTTTTAGAAAGAAATGCAATTCTGTTTATGTTCAAGTAAGCAAATATGTTATGGTTATAGAAGCCTATACCATCGCATATAGGCTTTAAAGAAAGGGCAGCGTGCATAACCGTCGAGGTGAAGTCAGGACCTAAAAGATCAAATGGAACGATATATAGACAAGTCAATTCCTTACGAATTCCAAGGTATTCCTTTAGAGGGATTCATCATTCGAAGGCTAAGTAGACTACTCAAGAATTTCACATTTCATTTATGTCGCTATTTCAATATTTCAAATTGAATTAAAGATAAAGAATTGATAAAATCAAAATAAAAGAACAATGAATCAATGAAATGTTGCTTGTGAGAACTTGAGTAAGGAGTAGTTGGGGGTTTTCTATAATTAGAATTGAAAGCAAGAACTCCTTTATCTTTATTTGGTATAACTACTTGAGCCGGATGAGAGGAAACTTTCACGTCCGGTTTTGAAGGGGGGGAGATCCTATAGGATCCTATCCCAATTTTGCTTTTACTAGGCCTATAGCTAAAAAACCCACTATTTTACGATTACGAGGTTCATTCGAATATGAAACCCAATCCTGGAAAGATAGCATCCCTCCTTTTTTTACTATCGAAGGCTTGCATACATTTCGCGAAATTTCTACTGGAGCAGGCGCTATCCGAGAACAATTGGGCGATCTAGATTTGCGAGTTATTATAGATTCTTCGTTGGCAGAATGGAAAGAATTAGAGGAAGAGGGGCTCACGGGTGATGAGTGGGAAGATCGGAAAATTGAAAGAAGAAAGCGCTTTTTGGTTAGACGCATGGGATTGGCTAAGCATTTTATTCGAACAAATGTAGAACCTGAATGGATGGTTTTATGTCTATTACCAGTTCTTCCCCCGGGGTTGAGACCGGCGGTTCAGATAGGTGAACTTAAACGAATGGGTTCGGATATTAATGACCTTTATGGTAGAGTTCTTTCGCGGAATAATGATCTTCTCGATTTATTAACAATTCAATCTACGCCAGGGGACGTAGTAATGTCTCAGGAGAGATTGGTACAAGAAGCTGTGGATACACTTCTTAATAATGGAATCCGCGGAGAGCCAATAAGGGATGGTCATAATAAGGTTTACAAGTCGTTTACAGATCTAATTGAAGGCAAAGAGGGAAGGTTTCGTGAGACTCTGCTTGGCAAACGAGTCGATTATTCGGGACGCTCTGTCATTGTTGTAGGCCCCTCACTTTCATTACATCAATGTGGATTGCCTCGTGAAATAGCAATAGAGCTTTTCCAGACATTTCTACTGCGCGGTCTAATTAGACAGCACCTTGCTCCGAACCTAGGGACTGCTAAGAGTCAAATTCGGGAAAAAGAACGAATTGTATGGGAAATACTTCAGGAAGTTATGAAGGGTCATCCTGTATTGCTGAATAGAGCACCTACTTTGCATAGATTAGGCATACAGGCCTTCCAACCCATTTTAGTGGAAGGGCGCGCTATTTGTTTACATCCACTCGTTTGTAAAGGATTCAACGCAGAC